TGATATGCCTTCCCTATAAAGGACCAGAAATACCTTGCTTACGTATCATTGGAAAGTGCATTAACATAAATACAGCAGTAAGCAGAGGCAGTACAAAGGTATGTAAACTATAAAAACGAGTCAAAGTGGATTGCCCCACACTAGCACTTCCACGTAATAACTCCACTAAAGGGGATCCTATTACCGGAATCGCTTCAGGTACACCTGTCACAATTTTGACTGCCCAATAACCGATTTGATCCCAAGGTAAAGAATAACCAGTTACACCAAATGATGCAGTCAATACAGCCAAAACCACACCTGTGACCCAAGTTAATTCACGGGGTTTTTTAAATCCACCTGTGAGATACACACGAAATACGTGCAGGATCATCATTAGAACCATCATACTTGCTGACCATCGATGAACTGATCGGATTAACCAACCAAAGTTGGCCTCCGTCATTATATATTGAACGGAGGAAAAAGCCTCTGTAACGGTTGGTCGGTAGTAAAAAGTCATAGCAAAACCGGTAGCAACTTGTACTAAAAAACAAGTAAGTGTAATTCCCCCTAAACAATAAAATATGTTGACATGAGGAGGAACATATTTACTCGTTATATCATCCGCAATTGCCTGAATCTCAAGACGTTCCTCAAACCAATCATATACTTTATTGAGATAGGTAACTAGTCCGACTCCCCCTCCGAGAACCGTATATGAAAATTTCATCTCGTACGGCTCAAGCAGAAACACACAAATTTTCAACGGATATTAGAAAAAAGGTTCAAAACTTCATCAGCCACAGGATTGTATCAATTTGCCTTGAAGATATTAAATAAGAAAAATCCAGAATTTCTTCTTTGTGATGATAATGCCAAAAAATCTCAAGTTGGCTCATCTGTCTTTCTTTCCCTTATGTTGATCATTAGAGGCCTCTTGACTTTTCTCTTCCCTATTTTTTATTTATTTTACTAGTAAAATAATAAAAATTTATAGTGGTTTTCTAATAGAAATTATCTTGTTGCGATCCTATGAATCAGTTCAATTAAAACCTTAGATTCATACTAGAGCCACGATGATTGAGTCTCAAGCTAAACAAAAGGCAAGGGTTCTTCGAATAAGAACCGCTTGATGATCATTTATTGAATTGGTGTAATGACTCGACAAAATCGAGAGAAAAAAAAGTTGTCTTTTGGGCAAACAAAATAGGAAAGAAGAAAAATTCTTTTTTTATTAAGAACTACTTGAATTTTTTTTTTTTCAGTCTGGTTGCGAGGTCTAAATAGTGAGTATGAATCATAGTTCCATTTTTTTTTCTTGATCCACTCTATGTATTTCGTGTTCCAGATACTAGAATAAATAATATCCGACGAATTAGAATCATCTTGATAGAGAGAACAGGCCCTTTCTATGTATTATCAATAGGATCACAATTCTAACAAGTCACACACTCATATTCCAGAGATACCAAAACAAAAAAATCCACGGTCGAACTACCAGAATGTCTAGAAATGTGAAGCTTAAAGCAGAAAGACCCTTTTTGGATGGAAAAACTATGACTTCATAGTTTTAGTTAGTAGAAACCTAATTCATTAAAATTCCGTCCAGTAAAACAGAAGAATTATAAATTTCTAAAATGATAGATAGGAATATCGCGAATAAAGCCATTGCAACCCCCATAAAAGGAGTAGTCCCCCAACCCGGAGCGACTTTCCCATATTCCGAATTCAAGGGTTTCAATAAACTACCTGCGCCAGTTCGTTTTGGCCTAGGTCTAGAACTATCTTCAACGGTTTGTGTAGCCATAAATTCTATTTAATCATTGGTGTTGACTTTGTATACTATTCCGTTGTAGTTGTAAATACACGATCTTTATCATAGATCCATTGTAATCTTGAAATTCTATAAAAATGGAAACAGCAACTTTAGTCGCCATCTCCATATCTGGTTTACTTGTAAGCTTTACTGGGTATGCCTTATATACCGCGTTTGGGCAACCCTCTCAACAATTAAGAGATCCATTCGAAGAACATGGGGACTAATTGAAGTAAGAAGTCTCCCAGCTGGGAGACTTCTTACTTCAATTAAATTATTTCATTTTTTAGTCGGAACCTTAGGTGGTTCTCGGAAGAAGATAGCGAAAAAAATTATCCCTAAAGTCGAAACTAAAAGGAACGTATAAACCAATGCTTCCATAGATTCGATCGTGGTTTATTTACAATTATAACTTCCACACCTATTCACTTGTCATTTGGGATTATTTCCCATATAAAAAAAGAAAAAGAGTCAAAGAAAGGACAGGAGATGTTTCCCATATCAAATCAAAAAAAAAAGAGGTGAAAGATACCATAGCAATGTGGTATCAGATTGTCTGTCTCCTTGTAGTTGGATCCCCAACTTTTTGGAATGTTCCAAATTCCACTTGAGCATCCAAGTCTGGATCAATACCAGCAAAAACATCTCGGAACAAGGTTCGAGCGCCATGCCAAATGTGTCCGAAAAAGAAGAGCAAAGCAAAGGTAGCATGACCAAAAGTGAACCAACCCCTTGGACTGCTGCGAAAAACACCATCTGATTTCAAAGTAGCTCGATCTAATTCAAAAATTTCTCCTAATTGGGCACGCCTCGCATATTTTTTTACAGTAGCAGGATCAGAATAACTTACTCCATTAAGTTCGCCACCATAGAACTCCACCGTTACGCCTACTTGTTCAACACTATATTTGGATTCTGCTCTTCTAAAAGGAACGTCCGCTCTCACAATTCCCTCTTCATCTACCAAAACTACCGGAAATGTTTCAAAAAAAGTAGGCATACGACGTACAAAAAGCTCGCGCCCTTCTTTATCTCTAAAGACGGGATGTCCTAACCATCCAACAGCTATTCCATCCCCATTGTCCATTGAGCCTGCTCTGAATAATCCCCCCTTTGCCGGATTATTACCAATATAATCATAAAAAGCTAATTTTTCGGGAATTTTAGACCAAGCTTCTGATAAACTAAGATTTTCGGCTAACCCATCGCTAACTCTTCGATATATTTCTTGCTGAAAGTATCCCTGATCCCACTGATAACGAGTAGGTCCAAATAATTCGATTGGGGTAGTTGCCGATCCATACCACATAGTTCCGGCAACTACGAAAGCTGCAAAAAAAACAGCAGCGATACTACTGGAAAGTACAGTTTCAATATTGCCCATACGTAATCCTTTGTATAGACGTTGAGGCGGACGGACACTAAGATGGAATAGGCCCGCTAATATGCCCAGTGTACCCGCAGCAATATGATGCGAAGCTATTCCTCCCGGAACGAAAGGATCAAAACCTTCTGCACCCCACGCAGGATTTACAGCTTGTACTTTTCCTGTTAGTCCATAAGGATCGGACACCCATATCCCAGGACCATACAAACCGGTTACATGAAATGCACCAAAGCCAAAACAAGCCACCCCTGCAAGAAATAAATGAATTCCAAAGATCTTGGGCAAATCCAAAGAAGGTTTTCCCGTCCGCTCATCACAGAATATTTCTAGGTCCCAATATACCCAATGCCAGATAGCTGCCAAGAAACACAAGCCAGAAAACACAATATGCGCACCTGCCACACCTTCATAACTCCAAATACCCGGATTCGTTATAGTGCCTCCTGAAATACTCCAACCACCCCACGAATTGGTTATTCCTAAACGAGTCATGAAGGGGATGACGAACATACCTTGTCTCCACATTGGATCCAGAACAGGATCAGAGGGATCAAAAACGGCTAATTCGTATAAAGCCATCGAGCCAGCCCAACCAGAAACTAGAGCTGTATGCATTATATGCACCGAAAGCAATCGACCCGGATCATTCAATACGACAGTATGAACACGATACCAAGGCAAACCCATGGAAATACCCCTTTAGCAAAGAAAAATAGACACGATGTCGTTTTATTTTATCGCATTGGAAAAAACTATCCATATCCTATGTACCTAACCCTTCTAGGGGATTCTGTGTCAGAAAGCGTGAATATTTATTTCATTCCATTAAAAATAAGAAGCCAATTCTGTTTGTAAGAAGAAAGAGAAGCAGATCTATTCTATACTCGATAAGTGCCAATATGCAATGGGTAGCTTGGGCTATTTCGAAAAACGAAGAATAGATCCCTAATCCCTCTTTGTTTATCATTCGAATCACAGATTCCTTTTTCTTTATTCAATCTGTCTTACCTTCCTTATATGTATAATTTTTCAATCTATGTATCATTTCAATCTATGTATTAATAGAATCTATAGTATTCTTATAGAATAAGAAAAAAATGAAGATAATAAACTGCGGATTCTTTCTTTCTCTTCCATTCTTAAGTTTCCATATTAAAGTGTAGTTTTCTTACTTAAATCTAATAATATTAATCTAATATGCCCATTGGTGTTCCAAAAGTACCTTACCGGATTCCCGGAGATGAAGAAGCGACTTGGGTTGACTTATACAATGTTATGTATCGAGAAAGGACACTTTTTTTAGGTCAAGAGATTCGTTGCGAGATCACGAATCATATTACAGGTCTCATGGTATATCTCAGTATAGAAGATGGAATTAGCGATATTTTTTTGTTTATAAACTCCCCCGGCGGGTGGCTAATCTCAGGAATGGCGATTTTTGATACGATGCAAACGGTGACACCAGATATATATACAATATGCCTCGGAATAGCCGCGTCCATGGCCTCCTTCATTCTGCTTGGAGGAGAACCCACTAAACGTATAGCATTCCCCCACGCTAGAATTATGCTTCACCAACCGGCTAGTGCTTATTATCGGGCAAGGACACCAGAATTTTTACTAGAAGTGGAAGAGTTACACAAAGTTCGCGAAATGATCACAAGGGTTTATGCACTAAGAACAGGCAAGCCTTTTTGGGTTGTATCCGAAGACATGGAAAGGGATGTTTTTATGTCAGCAGACGAAGCCAAAGCTTATGGACTTGTCGATATTGTAGGGGATGAAATGATTGACGAGCACTGCGATACTGATCCAGTATGGTTTCCAGAAATGTTTAAGGATTGGTAGTGGCTGAATTTCTTGTAAATTTATTTCAAACCTAAATTCGGGTTTTATGCGATTTTATAGAAAATAGAAATACTTCATGATGATGAATCATCAGGTTAAGATCGATCTAAACCAATCCATTTTTTTCTATATACATACGACATGCCAACGGTTAAACAACTTATTAGAAATGCAAGACAGCCAATACGAAATGCTAGAAAAACGCCCGCGCTTAAGGGATGTCCTCAGCGTCGAGGAACATGTGCTAGGGTGTATGTGCGACTCGTTCAGATCATGAGTTCAAACAAATAAGACAATTTTTGAAATATCCATGATCGGTACCAATGAATAGGATAGAGCTTCTCTCCCTAGATTTCTACGGTATATGGAATTTATGGTTTCCTTTGGTGCAAATCCAATCATCTAGATTGGAAGAAGCAATTCCCCCATTGGTAGCAAATGGTTATCGATTAAGCGGAGGAAATAGTAATAAAAAGAAAAGGCTTATGCTCCTTTATCTTAAAAGAACGGACTAAAGGGTCAGCTACTTAGCCAACTTTCATAATTAAATACCGTCACTGTATGAATAACTCTTATTTATTGTGAAAAGAGCGATTTACTCTATAATGGATAGGTAGAGCCAAAGACTGTGAACTATACAAGTTCACAATACTTTTTGATGAAAGAAAGGGCTCCGGTGTATAGAGAGGGCCTCACCGTTTAAAAGAGAACCATAGAAACGATGGAACCCACTGTTTTTTTAGTATCATTAGAATTTGTTATTTCTATGCGAAATAACTGAAGGGGATAGAATAAAAAATCGTGGTTGGGAAGGTTATAGTAGCAAAAGCCATTGGAATTAATATTTTATATATCGGAATAATCCGTTTTGTTATTAATGGGAAAAAGAACGGTTAAAAGAAGAGAAATCATTAGTTATTCATTAAGGTTAATTTGATTCAATGACCAGAGTTCCGCGAGGATATATAGCTCGGAGACGACGAACAAAAATGCGTTCATTTGCCTCAAACTTTAGAGGGGCTCATTTAAGACTTAATCGAATGATTACTCAACAAGTAAGAAGAGCTTTTGTTTCTTCTCATCGAGATAGAGGCAGGCAAAAGAGGGATTTTCGTCGTTTGTGGATCACTCGGATAAACGCAGCAACACGGATATATAAAGTATTCGATAGTTATAGTAAATTAATACACAATCTGTACAAAAAGGAATTGATTCTTAATCGTAAAATGCTTGCACAAGTAGCTGTATTAAATCCAAATAATCTTTACACGATTTCCAATAAAATAAAGACCATCAATTAAAGGGATAAAAAAGTAATATACAGGAATAATTAAAACTGAATTCCCGGAGAGGGAACTCCGGGAAGATACAATAAATTAAGATTAAGTGGTAGGAATCAACGAGCATGTTACAATAAATAAAAAACTATTTCTTTTTTCCCATTTTTCTTTTTTTTCTTATAACAAACAAAAGAATCTAAACTGGATTACTTTATTTATATAGGAGTCTGACCCTTTCGAATAAAACATCAACAATCGGAACTTAAGCTCCGATTGTTGTTTCTTAAATTCTGGTTGGAGTTTCTTAAATTTTGATTGGAATTGAACTTTTGTGTTAATTGAGGAATATGTCTATTTTTTCTGTGTCTAGGACCAGTAATTATTGAAATTGACTGAGCTTGAAATTGCTTCTCATTTTCATAGTTACGAAATGGTAAAAAAGATAAAATACGAGCCTGTTTTATAGCAAGAGTAATTAATCGTTGTTGTTTCAAGGTTAATCTATTTATTCGTCTGGATAATATTTTTCCTTGTTCACTAATAAATCGATTAATTAAGCTCATGTTTCTATAATCAATTCGATCCCCCGGACCAATTCGGGAACGCCTACGAAAAGGTTGTTTGGATTTACGAAAAGGTTGTTTGAATTTACGAAAAGGTTGCTTGGATTTATGAAAAGTTTGTTTGGATTTACGAAAAGGTTGCTTAGATTTACGAAAAGGTTGTTTAGATATATACATGATTTATTCCTTATTTAAAAATTTGAAAAAAAAAATGGATTTCTTTATTTTATTAATTTTGGATCCAAAAGAAGTAGTCTTTCTTTGGTCCATATATTATTTGATTCATATACTATATATAAAAAAACCTCTATACATATGAAATAATATCTACCTAAAGTGGATTTGTATTTTGTATTCTATCTATCTTCTATATATTAAATAACAAATTCTTACTCTTTCTATTCTTTAGAAAAATCAAAAACACGATGCTCCTATTTCTTTATTTCATTATGAGTCGTATGCTTGCGGCAATAACGACAAAATTTTCTTAATTCTAATTGTCCGGGTGTATTGTGGCGATTCTTTTGAGTACTATATCTAGAAATCCCCGTCGATTCCTTATTGGTACCCTTTCGAACACAACTGATACATTCCAAAATCACTCTGATTCTAACATCTTTGCCCTTGGCCATGAACCTCCTTTCCTTTTTGGATCGACTTAACTTAATTCTTATACCTGTTCTTTTATTCTTCTATATTGGATCCGAAAAAGAAGAATAAAATCCAATAGAATAAAAAATGGAGAAATAATTAAAGAATACAATCCTTGTCGAATTAGCAAGGATTTTGCTTCGAAATCCTTTCATTTAAGTAGCAAGCCCAGCTCTTTCTATGCTCGAATTTGTGAGGCCTGACTTAGCTTGGATACCGCATTTTTGATGATTCTGAGGTTCAACCCAATCCATCTTTTCTTTCTTTTTGCTTCGTATACTAAAAAAGGATTGAAATAAAATTTTCGTCATGTCACGAAGAATTCTATCTCTCGTATAGGAATAACTAGAATTAAAAAAAAGGGAATGACAAAGCATCTGGGAATAAACGATTAATTTCTATCAATAAACCTGCTAAAGCCCCAAACCATAGAGTACTTAGCACGGGTGCTACAGAGAGATATGTTTTTATATCCCGCATTGAAAATCCTCCTTCCTTATTGGAATACATATATGATCAGATACTCTTGCCCAAGATCATTTGTATTTCTTTATTTAGGCGAAATTCCTAACTAAAAAAACAAAATCAATATTCTATATATATAGAATGAACCATATAGACGAGATTTTCCTATCCCTAAAAAAGAAAAAGATGACCCCTTCTTCCTATACATTACTAAGGAATAGTAATCTTTCTTTTATAGGTGAAATTCAACTGGATTTTAGATATATACCCTTCCTTGATTATATGAGACCAAAAACAAGAAATGACAAGAAAGTTCTATATAGATAGAGAAATAGAAGAAAATTACGATGTGGAAAACAAGAAAGGAATTGTGTACAATGGCATTGTACAACAATTTGTAAAAGGGATGTAGCGCAGCTTGGTAGCGCGTTTGTTTTGGGTACAAAATGTCACAGGTTCAAATCCTGTCATCCCTACCTATTACTTCTCTCTTCTTTATGGGCAGTAGCGGGGAGATCCATTAAAGTGTATATAACTTGAATTTGTGGATACTATACGTACGTGAGACACGTTAGGAGTAGAAAAGGATTTTCTTTTTGAAAGCGCTCTTAGTTCAGTTTGGTAGAACGCGGGTCTCCAAAACCCGATGTCGTAGGTTCAAATCCTACAGAGCGTGATTCCATCTATCTTATGTCGAAACAGAGTAAAATAACTTAAAAAAAAAGTCGAATTACAACTCCAATTTGACCTCCTCTCTAGTCTGGAGGAGGCCAATAAAAAAATAAATATTACTCAATCAAAGATCCAACTGATCCCCACGCCTGTATTGCAAATACGCAGTCACGAATAATCCCGCTAAAGTAATAGGAATTAGGCCTAAGACGATTCCAAATAGAAAAACTTCAATCATTTTGATTTGTTCGAGGGGATAAAAAAAGAGGTACGATCTATCTCTAAATAATAGTCTAAATTATCCACGAATCTCAATGACCAAAAAAAGAATTGGTAATTAGCGTGGAAAAAGGTCCTATAATATCAGGAATCCAAAAGAAAGATTCTTATTTTCTGACTTATTCATTCAATTTATTTCAAATAAGACGTATCTTGTTCAAGCCAATAAATAGAGCTGGGGTTATAGTTAAAGCAGCCAGTAGAAAACCGAAATAACTAGTTATAGTAAGCATGAAGGGGTTAAATTCCATTTTTTTTTTTTTTTTACTACACCACATATGTTGGTAAAGCACTTACCTAAGTTATGTTATGGAAAATTCCTAATTCATCGGTTATTTTAGATAATACTAAAAAACAAGATAGAGGGAGATACAGAAGTGTAAAAGAAAATTGATTCATCAGATGGGACATGAGTCCCTAATTCCGAATCAAGAGATTTATTGTGGAATCTGTCAGTTAAGTAAAGTAATAATATTAAGAACTAGATCATCTAAACCCATTGAAAAATGAAATTGGATTTTTGGGGAATTTTGGAATAAAAGATAAATAAAGAATGGAATTTGAAAAAAGTTCTTTCTATTTCAGATTATTTCTTTTTCAATAGGATTTAATCCTCTTTTTAGAGCAAATGGGCGTCCCCTATTCCTTCTTAATGGAATAAGAGGAGAAGAAAACCATTCCACGACTCCCGAAGGCCCCCCTGAAAAAGGGAAAAATTTACTTTATTTTTATTTATTCATTTTTCGAACCCCAACCAAAGTTGATTCGAAGACGAGTTACTTCAATTATCTTTTTCTTTTAAGTTCTATCTTCTGTCTTTCCCTATTTCATCTCGTAAAGTTACATGCTTGCTGTTTGGTTAAGAAAATTAGACCTAATCCAACAAACAAGATAGGATTGATTACGAATCTTGATTCTTCAAAGAATGTATTCCGTTTCTTTCATAACGGATTATCTACTATTCGATTTTCTATTTTTTAGATAGTATTTTATACTAACCAATTTAATTCCTTAAAGGGAAAAGTTGGATTCGAATAAAACTTTTAACTAAAAAGGGATAGATTTCGCATATACTTATCCTTGTATTGCGTCAATATGAGAATATCCTTCCTAAATTCTTTATCCAAACCTATTGATCATTAACTTAGGTTTTCCCAAGATCCTGGTCACTATTCCAAATTAAATTATTCTACTATTCCGAAGACAATGAAAATAAGTAGGACCCCAAAAATTGGGGTTTCTATTGATGCCTTGAATAACATGTAGTTTCCCTATAGACAAAGAACAAAGAAGGAATTCTGTTTCGGGACCAAGCCAAACAGGATTGCTGTGCCATAGGAAGGATAGCTATACTAATTCGGTATACTCAAAATACACCTTTGGTACAAAATTGACAATCTCACAAGGATGAAATATCAGTAATTTTCTATTTACTGGTTGATCCCATCTTTTACGGAATCAATTCCTTTTTTGAATGTACAAAAATTTGGGGAGCTCGGCATGTCTGGAAGCACGGGAGAACGTTCTTTTGCTGATATTATTACCAGTATTCGATACTGGGTTATTCATAGCATTACTATACCTTCCCTATTCATTGCGGGTTGGTTATTTGTCAGTACGGGTTTAGCTTATGACGTGTTTGGAAGTCCTCGGCCAAACGAATATTTCACGGAAAGTCGACAAGGAATTCCATTAATAACCGACCGTTTTGATTCTTTAGAACAACTAGATGAACTTAGTAGATCCTTTTAGGAGGCCCCCAATGACCATAGATCGAACCTATCCTATTTTTACAGTGCGATGGCTGGCTGTTCACGGATTAGCTGTACCCACGGTTTTTTTCTTGGGATCAATATCAGCAATGCAGTTCATCCAACGATAAACTAAATTCCAACTATAGAACTATGACACAATCAAACCCGAATGAACAAAATGTTGTATTGAATCGTACCAGTCTATACTGGGGTTTATTACTCATTTTTGTACTTGCTGTTTTATTTTCCAATTACTTCTTCAATTGAGAGAAGGTAGAGAGTAGTAAGAATTCTCTTATCCCATTTGGAAGGATACCATCCTTAGAACTATCCATGACTGTTTTTGTCTCTAGCACGACCACTTGAGAAAATGTGGAGGAAAGTAGGGGAAATGGCCGATACTACAGGAAGAATTCCTCTTTGGCTGATAGGTACTGTAACCGGTATTCTTGTGATTGGTTTAATAGGTGTTTTCTTTTACGGTTCGTATTCCGGATTGGGTTCATCTCTATAGTAATCGGAGGAGCCAGATTGTAAACATGAAAAAGTAGGAGCTTAGCGGGTCCTTACCCCCTTTATCTGATTAGAGCGGAAAGGACCCGCGGAATTCTTATAACGCGATTTTAATCTATTTCATAATCTATAAATTGGTTACCTATTTCTATTTGTAAAAATAACAAAGAGAAAGCCTTTGCTTTGATGGTTAGAGTCCTTCTATTTATTCTTTTGTTTGTTAATAATGTTAGTGAAGCAATCCGTTGGTGGGTTTAAAGCGCCTGCCTTTCCTTTCGCCCATAAAATTTATTTACTTCACTCTTATGAAGCAACAACAAAGAGTGGATCAATTAAGGATCCAATATTTTATTCCACGAAGGAAGTATCCTCCAAATCTTTTATTTAGTTTAGAGTAATAAACTAATAAAACCTTAATCAAAACTACTCCACTAGCCTAAAAAAAAAACCACCCTTTAATGGAAGGGAAGGGTATACTTTTTTTTTTACAAAATTTCTGTAAGTTCGAAGTTGAACTTAATTGAAAAAGTCAAGCAATTCTATCTGCTCACAAAAAATTTGTCCCCCGCCATACTTTACTTTCCCTCTGTTTGTCCACTACCGCACTCGAACCTAAGCAAAGGAAGTCCAAGAGACAGACCCGAATAAAGAATAAATAGTAATCTTTGGCAAAACAAATAAGAAGAAAAAGGATTCTTACTTCGATACAAGAAGAATCGACACAAGAAAAAGGCAAAAAAGCCTTTTTCTTGTGCCCAATAGAGGATTACGAAGACCCGCAATTCCTCCTAAAAGGACTTGTTTTGTTCCTTTTATTGTTCTCGCCTCTGCCTTGGATTCTCTTCTTTTGCATGAAATAGAAATACGGAATTCCAGAAATCGAGACTTTTTACCAAATTAATGGAATTAATGGTAAGAAATCCCGGGATCTAGAAATTCATTTCGTACAATTGAACCTTTTCAAACTGTTTCTTTTTGAGAACCAAAAAGACTTGTGCTAAAATAACAGATGCGAAAAAGAACAAAAGGCCTTGGACGCGTAATGGATCCTGAAGCACTATTTCTGCATCCCCCTGACCAAACCCTCCCACATTAGGATTGCTTGTTAATGGTTGATCAACCTTGATTGATTCCCCCTCTGAAACAAGAAGTTCTGGCCCGGGAGGTATAATATCAATCACTTGGCGCCCATCCGACGCATCAACTATGGATATTTCATATCCCCCCTTTTCTTTACGTAGTATTTTTTTTACTATACCTGTTGACGTAGCATTATAAACTGTATTGTTACTCTTGCTACCATCGGGATAGATCTGTCCCCTTCCTCGGTTTCCCCCTACATATATGGGATATTTTAAGAAATGAACGTCTTTTTTTGTAGCGGGATCGGGGGAAAGAATGGGAAAGACAATTTCACTATATTTCTTACCGGGAACAGGGCCTATCACAAGAATATTTTTTTTATTGGGACGATAACTCTGAAAAGAGAGATTTCCTATCTTTTCTTTCAACTCAGGAGAAATACGGTCGGGTGGCGCTAATTCGAATCCCTCAGGCAAAATAAGAACAGCACCCACATTCAACCCTCCCTTTTTCCCATTAGCAAGAACTTGTTTCAGCTGCATATCATAAGGGATTCGAAGAACTGCTTCAAATACAGTATCGGGAAGCACAGCTTGGGGAACTTCAATATCCACGGGCTTATTAGCTAAATGGCAGTTGGCACATACAATTCGTCCAGTTGCTTCCCGCGGGTTTTCATAACCCTGCTGCGCAAAAATGGGATATGCATTTGAAATAGATGTCCGAGTTATTACGTATATCATGATCGATACAGAAATCGATCGAATCATCTGTTCCTTTAACCAAGAAAAAGTATTTCTATTTTCCATGTCCAATCGCGGATCCCGGAATTTCTACAATAAATTAGATAGGTAGCTAAGTTAATCTAGTTCCCTATACACGAGTCTGTTGTCAACAGTTGTACTGGAATGATGAATACCTTGAGCAGGTAGAAATAGAAAGAATTTTGCTAAAAAGAAAAAGGGCTTTCTTTCTAAAGGAAGAAAAATGCTAATTTTATTAATATTAGGAAAACCGATTATGCTTCACTAATTGAATGATAAATGACTACAAGCGAAGGAGATAGACGGTTTAAACAAAAAAAAACCCAAAATTTCAAACACGTGTCTAGAATCACAGGAAAACTACAAACAAAAATAGTGAAAATTAGCTCGTTAGGAGCCCATCCAAGATCGTTGTAGACCCAACGAATTAGTAGTTCCCAACCGCGGGTGGAGTGAAATCCAACAAAAAAATCCGTAACTAAAAGAATAAAAAAAGCTTTTATTGAGTCATTTAAGTTATAGAAGAATTCCTGAACCCAAGAATTCAAAATGACAAGTTCCTCTTTACCCAGAAAAAAAGAACCACTTAGAATAGCCAAACAGATTATATTTGTTGAGAAATGCAAAATGATATGGAGATGGTCTTCATTATCTATTTTGGCCAATTGTATTATTTCCTTGTGTATTCCTATAGGAGGTTTTTGTACATGTGTCTTCGGTTTCTCTTTTATCATTTCGTCCAAGAGAAAAAGCTCTTCCAATTCTATGAATCCTTCTAGAATCCTTTTCTCTTGAATATCCGTTAAGAGAGTTTCAGGTTGCCTGGTATTCCACCAATTCTTAATCCAAAGTTCCAGACATTTGTTAAAAGAGAAAGAGACTCCCCAGGGCAAAAGTACGATAAATACAAGATATAGGAAAGAAGGCAATGCTTTCTTTTTTTTCATTTTGGATCTGTAAATTGAGTTGTTAATGAATCTGCTTCATTCGCTGACTCTATATGATATTTCTTTTTTTTTTTTTGAAGCAAAAATTCTATAACAAGGTTTGAGACCTTGTGTTTGTATCTATTTCTCTTTTTGTATACTAGTGGAATTTCATTGTATTGGATTCTTTCTTAGATCTAAATGGAGTGGAATAGAGAAATAGAATAAAAAAAAGCCCTTTCTTTCATATGAAAAGGGAAGAATATTAGGCCATATATCTCACTTGGACAAAACAAATTAGAAGCAATTTTCTCTTATCCTCGGTTGTTCCTTCCTTTAGATAAATACTCGAAAATACCCTTACAATTTAAATTCAAAAAATTGCAATTGGTACTCAAAATACTTCAATTGGTACGCGCAAGAAATAGGCTAATTCGGCAGCTTTTTGTTCAATTTCTCGTGGAGTAAAAAATTTCTCATCAGTACGAGTCAAGGGAATGACCCCCTGGCCGCGTATTTCCATATAAAGGATACGACGAGGATAAAGACCCTCTTTAACCTGAATTCTAATTGATTGGATATCCCGCACAAGGAATCGAAGGAAGATGCGACGTTTTATTCCAGGGAATCCCCAACGAAAAATGCACACTATTCCCTCTTTTCTATCAAATCGGTCATAACCACTGCCTACATTCCACAAAATAGTGCACCACAAATAGGAGCTAATGAATAGGCCCGCGATTCCGTAGAAAGACATCACGACCCCCTGTGGAAAAAAAAGAATTTGTTGAGATGGAAGTACGGATATCATATTCTTACCAAGATAACTGGAAGCCCCAACCGCTAAGAATCCTAATGAACCTAGAAAAAGAATACAGGCCCAGAAAAAATTACCTCTTTTTCGAGAACCTTTTAGAAGTTCTATCCATATGTGTTCTGATCGCCAATTCATATTAGATATACTAAATCCAGCAGCGGTTAATTGAAATTGAGAGAATAAGCTAAATGATTTTGACTTTACTTTTTTTGATTCTGAAATCGCCTTCAGCAGCTAGTACTCCTGTGAAATAATTGGTTAGATACATTGACTTTCTATTCAAAAAAATTCCTGGATCCACTTAAAAAAACTCGCTATACTCGGCTACGGATATGTATGCATTTATGCTCGTAGCCTATATCTGCATCGATCGAATAGACGTTTTTCATTTGTGTGTAGAAAGAGCTACATACCCTATCATATTAATATATTACTTACACTAAAAAATATTTGTATTATGATCCCTGGAAATACATTGAGAAAATTTGGCCCCGTCGGTTCTAGACAATCTTATTTTTCTGCACATAAAGAAATAAAGAAGCCATTGCAATTGCCGGAAATACTAAGCCTACTAAAGGCACGAAAATAGAGGGTAAGTTTAAATCTGTCATAGAATAGGTGTCTCAATTCCAATTTACTATTTCTATCTATTCAAAATATATCTTAAGATTCTTATGATATAATTAAGTATATCTATTATAAGGAATATTGACTATTGTATTTTTGAGTTTGCAAAATAAAGATTTTTTATCGCTAAATAATACTAACTAAAGTATTCTATATCGATAAAAAAATGAATGGAATGGATAATTTGATTTTTCTTTTTCCATTCTCATGGCCTTTCTATCTTTCTAATCGAACTTGAAATTGGATTCAAAAGAAAGCAATTGTGAAAATGAAAGAAATACCTCTTTCAGAATCCCCTTTAATTTAAAAATTTAAAAAGTAGAAGTGGAATAGAATAACCCGGTTGAGGAGTAAAGATCATACGTCTGTAATGCATTGTATGTCCCAGAATAGGTCCCATTCTTCTACCCTTTCCGGGTAGTCGATGGCTATTCACAGCTACTACCTTAACACCAAAGAAGAGCTCGACCCAATGCTTTATTTCTGTCTTAGTGAATCCCGATTCGACATTTTTAGAAGTATATTGATTCTTTCCCAATAAATGAAGATTCTTTTCTGCAAATACTGCGTATTTGGTTCCATTATCGTATGATAATACTCTATTTTGATTTGTATTTGTTTATTGTATTATACCTTTCTATATTCTAGATATATAGAATAGAAGAATCTCGATTTGTCAAGTCTCATCATCGTATCAAGATATATTTAAATTTGGCTCGATCTTTTAAAAGATCGAGCCAAATTTAATTTCAATCAATTAGAAGAATAAAGAAGAATTACTGCATTTCGTAACTCATTTTTTCTCTTTCTATTTCGCTTCTTTTTTATTTAGATCTTCTTTACTGTGTTTACGTTTTCCTCATCTATGGTATCTACCGGCTTGAAGTCGAATGTGATCGCTTTCCATACTTCACAAGCTGCGGCTAGTTCAGGACTCCATTTGCAAGCTGCTCGGATAATTTCATTACCTTCACGAGCAAGATCGCGCCCTTCGTTACGAGCTTGTACACAGGCTTCTAAAGCCACCCGATTAGCTGCTGCACCTGGTGCATTCCCCCAAGGATGTCCTAAAGTTCCTCCACCAAATTGTAATACGGAATCGTCTCCAAAGATTTCGGTCAGAGCTGGCATATGCCAAACATGAATACCCCCTGAAGCCACCGGTATAACACCTGGCATGGATACCCAGTCCTGCGTGAAAAAGATACCGCGAGAACGATCTTTTTCAATATAATCATCGCGCAATAAATCAACAAAACCTAAAGTCATTTCGCGTTCCCCTTCTAACTTACCTACTACTGTACCGGCGTGGATATGATCTCCCCCAGACATACGCAATGCTTTAGCTAATACACGGAAATGCATACCATGATTTTTCTGTCTATCAATAACTGCATGCATTGCTCGGTGAATGTGAAGAAGTAGGCCGTTGTCGCGGCAATAATGAGCCAAAGTAGTATTTGCGGTGAATCCTCCAGTTATGTAGTCATGCATTACAATAGGAACCCCTAATTCCCTCGCAAATACAGCTCTCTTCATCATTTCTTCGCATGTACCTGCAGTCGCATTCAAGTAATGCCCCTTGATTTCGCCGGTTTCGGCTTGTGCTTTATAAATTGCTTCGGCACAAAAGACAAAACGGTCTCTCCAGCGCATAAATGGTTGTGAGTTTACGTTTTCATCATCTTTGGTAAAATCAAGTCCACCGCGTAGACACTCATAACATGCTCTACCGTAATTTTTTGCGGATAATCCCAATTTTGGTTTAATAGTACATCCCAATAAAGGACGACCATACTTGTTCAACTTATCCCTTTCAACTTGGATACCATGAGGCGGACCTTGGAAAGTTTTTGCATAAGCAGCAGGAATTCGTAGATCCTCCAAACGTAGAGCACGTAGGGCTTTGAAACCAAATACGTTACCCACAATGGAAGTAAACATGTTAGTAACAGAACCCTCTTCAAATAGATCTAATGGATAAGCTATATAACAGATATATTGACTGTCTTCCCCAGGAACGGGTTCGATGTGATAGCATCGTCCTTTGTAACGATCAAGACTGGTAAGTCCATCAGTCCAAACAGTTGTCCATGTACCAGTAGAAGATTCCGCAGCTACTGCAGCCCCTGCTTCTTCAGGCGGAACCCCGGGCTGAGGAGTTACTCGGAATGCTGCCAAGATATCAGTATCCTTGGTTTCGTATTCCGGGGTGTAGTAAGTCAATTTATAATCTTTAACACCAGCTTGAAATCCAACACCTGCTTTAGTTTCTGTTTGTGGTGACATAAGTCCCTCCCTACAACTCATGAATTAAGAATTCTCACAACGACAGGGTCTACTCGATATGGACTAAGCGTAAATGAAACCTTTGCAAAAATCTTAAAAAAAAAGATATTCAATTAATATCAACTCATTAAATAAAAAAGAGAGTATGCTTAAGTTAATGAATATGTTTCATTCATATATAATGCGTACACCCTGTGTACGTTCTATCCTATAGGAATTCTACTATAGGAATTCGATAGGAATTGAGTTGTTGTTATGGTAAGTTAACATGGTTCATTATTAAACCATAGATTTGATTCACCAAATCCATCATTATTGTATACTCTTTGATAGATATAGCGCAACCCAAACTAATCCCTTAATCCTTATTTTACAATTTTATAAGTTCTTATCTTAATAGGCCCCTTTTTATTTTGAATCTAAATACCTAAATACTAAGAAAATTCTCTGTTGACAGCAATCTATGCTTCACAGTAGTATATATTTTGTATATCGAAGTCCTAGACAGGAAAGTAGAAGAGGCAAAGATCCTTGACAAAAGGAAAAATGTCTATGAAAAAAAAGATTGATTGAACTTTCCACCAGACTCATTCCATGAGTAAACGAGTGAATGGGATTCGCTTAGGTAACGAAATCAAGTGCTAGTCCCCTTTTCTTTTTTATTGAATTAACTAATTCATTTTTTTGATTTTTGGATATTTTTTTATTTGATTTGGCATTATTCAACAAGAAAAAAAAAGAAAAATTTCGACAAATTCCTTTTTTTTTAGAATTATGTGATAATTATGAGAACCAATTCTACTACTTCGCGTCCAGGGGTTTCCACAATTGAAGAAAAAAATGCAGGGCGTATTGATCAAATTATTGGACCCGTGTTGGATATCACTTTTCCCCCGGGCAAGTTGCCTTATATTTATAACGCTTTGATAGTAAAGAGTCGGGACACTGCCGATAAGCAAATTAATGTGACTTGTGAGGTACAACAATTATTAGGAAATAATCGAGTTAGAGCTGTAGCTATGAGTGCTACAGAGGGGTTGATGAGAGGAATGGAAGTGATTGACACAGGAGCTCCTCTTAGTGTTCCGGTCGGTGGAACTACTCTCGGACGAATTTTTAACGTTCTTGGGGAGCCTATTGACAATTTGGGTCCTGTAGATACTAGTGCAACATTCCCTATTCATAGATCCGCGCCTGCCTTTATTGAGTTAGATACGAAATTATCTATCTTTGAAACAGGTATTAAGGTGGTCGATCTTTTAGCTCCTTATCGGCGTGGAGGAAAAATCGGACTATTTGGGGGGGCAGGAGTAGGTAAAACAGTACTCATCATGGAATTAATCAATAACATTGCTAAAGCTCATGGAGGCGTATCCGTATTTGGCGGAGTAGGGGAACGGACTCGTGAAGGAAATGATCTTTATATGGAAATGAAAGAATCTGGAGTAATTAATGAAAAAAATATTGAGGAATCAAAGGTAGCTCTAGTCTATGGACAAATGAATGAACCGCCGGGAGCTCGTATGAGAGTTGGTTTAACTGCCCTAACTATGGCAGAATATTTCCGAGATGTTAATAAGCAAGACGTGCTTTTATTCATCGATAATATCTTTCGTTTTGTTCAAGCAGGATCGGAGGTATCCGCCTTATTAGGGAGAATGCCCTCTGCAGTGGGTTATCAACCTACCCTTAGTACAGAAATGGGTTCTTTACAAGAAAGAATTACTTCTACCAACAAGGGATCGATAACTTCGATCCAAGCTGTTTATGTACCTGCGGACGATTTGACCGACCCTGCTCCTGCCACAACATTTGCACATTTGGACGCTACTACCGTACTTTCCAGAGGATTAGCTTCCAAGGGTATTTATCCCGCAGTAGATCCTTTAGATTCAACCTCAACTATGTTACAGCCTCGGATCGTTGGCAAGGACCATTATGAAACTGCGCAAAGAGTTAAAGAAACTTTACAGCGTTACAAGGAACTTCAGGACATTATTGCAATTCTTGGGTTGGATGAATTATCGGAGGAGGATCGTTTAACTGTAGCAAGAGCACGAAAAATTGAGCGGTTCTTATCACAACCGTTCTTTGTGGCAGAAGTTTTTACCGGTTCTCCAGGAAAGTATGTTAGTCTTGCAGAAACAATTAGGGGGTTTCAACTAATCCTTTCCGGAGAATTAGATGGCCTACCCGAACAGGCTTTTTATTTGGTGGGGAACATCGATGAAGCTAGCACGAAAGCTATAAACTTAGAAGAGGAGAACAAATTGAAGAAATGAAATTAAATCTTTATGTACTGACTCCTAAACGAATTATTTGGGATTGTGAAGTGAGAGAAATCATTTTATCTACTAATAGCGGCCAAATTGGTGTATTACCAAACCACGCCCCCATTAACACAGCTGTAGATATGGGTCCTTTGAGAATACGCCTCCTCAACGACCAATGGTTAACAGCGGTTCTGTGGAGTGGTTTTGCGAGAATAGTTAATAATGAGATCATCATTTTAGGAAATGATGCAGAACTGGGTAGTGACATTGATCCAGAAGAAGCTCAACAGGCACTTGAAATAGCCGAAGCTAACTTGAGTAGAGCTGAGGGTACGAAAGAATTGGTTGAAGCAAAGCTAGCTCTCAAACGGGCTAGGATACGAGTCGAGGCTATCAATTGGATTCCCCCATCCAATTGAAGACAATCCAAAGGTTTCGTTGATACAAAGAAAAAGGAAAGAAGGGTAGAAAAAGTTATTAGATAGCGAAGCGAAGTAAGTCCAATGCTATCTAGTAATTTTTCTACCTACCTACCTACTATTGGATTTGAACCAATGACTCCCGCCGTATGAAAGCAGTACTCTAACCACTGAGTTAAGTAGGCAATTTATCATCACAAAAGAAGCCGCATTACTTCGATCGATTATAGATCGAATCCTTTTTATAAGCAATACCGCTCCATTATTGGTATAGTATTCCGTTATTGGTATGGTATATAGTAAATAGATCAAAGGGATATCCTATGGCATTACAGAATATTCATCTTGACAAGAAATTATCTATATGTTAAGATATCTCTGACAAGGGCTATAGCTCAGTTCGGTAGAGCAACTCGCTTACACGTGCGCCAATGCTTTTCAAGGGAATTTATTATGCAATGAACATAATTGACCTTATTGCAAAATCAATGTCTTACTTCATGGATTCGAGAGAATAGGAGAACAGTAGCCTGACAAACAGTCGGTTCAGTCCGATTCGGGTGCCAATTCTGGTGCCTAATCAAATAGAACCACTATTGATTTGCTAGTTGATAAGGTAAATATCCAACCCACTCAATGCTAGGCTTAATGAGGATAAGGGCCTCCAAAAAACTTCTTTTCGTTCTATGAACTTTAAGGTGTATGAAGTCTCATAGTCAACTCTTGCAGCGGAACGATAGAGACTCCATTTCACTTAGGTTGATTTAATTTAGGCCGGAGGCAGACCTAAGTCAAGGTAATCCTCCTTTGAAACACTTTGGTATTGCTCCTAGATAGATCATAATACAAATAAATCAATCAGAGCACAGGAGCCATCTTATTATCTTTCCGTAAAGAAAAACTATGGCGGATTAACTGATCTTTACATCAGTTGATGAAAGAGCCCAATGCAGAAAAATGCATGTTGGGTCTTTGAAACAGTTCGAATCATTTCGATAATAATCCCGTTTGATCTGTTTTACCGAGAAGGTCTACGGTTCGAATCCGTATAGCCCTACTAATATATATGTCTTTTTTTTAGATTTTAGGATGGATATCCTATGTATCCTTTAGTATAGTTTTCTTTTCCTTATTAGTACTTGTTTATAGACTCGACGGTCGCTTGCGACCTAGAATAGAGATAAAAGCATTACCATAGGCTGATTTATCGAAAATCATAGAGACAGGAAAAGAAAAAAGAATTTCGATCAAATCAATAGAAGGAAAAATCCCTTATCTGATTTGAATTCCATCCTTCTTCAAATAAAATAGGATATGCCCTAAGTCCCTAGACTTTCCTATAATGACTGCAACGATTTTCTCCATTTTGCGAATTCCTATTTTGTTTGAAGTATATTACTATAATATACATTATGTAAAAATATACATTATCTAAATCGAAAGAAAATAAAAAGAAAGAGTAAATAATAAAACAGGATATTCTGTTTCAAAATTCTGAAATAGAGTTCTTTTTTTTTTGTAGTATTATTCCTCATTAGGCTGCATACATTAGTAATCCTATTTTAATTAGGTTCTAATCTAATTAGTAGTAAGTATTTTCTTTTTTATTTAATAGTCTCTGACTATCCTTAAATAAAGGATAGAGCAATTCTTTTTTCTAGAGATTCTAGAGAAAACGAGACAAAGTGAAGCAAAAGAGTTTTCTTTGTATAAGAATTAGGTCTATACCATATCTAAATAGAATGGAAATCCAAAAGAAAGATAGTGGGGATTCCATTGGATGAATCCTTAAGGAAGACATGGCACAAAAGAAACAAAAGCTAAAGTAAGCGCTCTTTGGTTTGAGCAAAAGAGATTCGATTCTTGTTTCGCCGAGGAAAAGAGAGAAGTTCTGGATAAATTGACAATGCCAACTGAATTAACTAATTTTAGTTCGGCCTATTTCACATTAATGGGAGTACATTTATGTTCCTGCTTCACGAATATGATATTTTTTGGACATTTCTAATAATAGCAAGCCTTATTCCTATTTTGGTATTTTGGATTTCAGGGCTTTTAGCCCCGAGTAGTGAAGGACCGGAGAAGCTTTCTA